GAAAAGCTGTCCAAAAAGAGCGCATTCGCTTCCATCTATAAGAGAGCTTGAACACGCCTTCTTACTAGCCCATAGAGAGTGATTCCAGGAAAGGGCAGAGCTGCTAACCTTAGCATCAGCAGGAGATAGAGAAGGGCGCTTGATAGGGAATGAGACCAGGGCTATTCTTTCTTTATCCACGGAAACAGAGGCAGCCTTGCAGGAAATCACTGATTCTCAAGTGCTTGGGTAAGAGACTGGGTTACAACCTCATTGTGAGACGTCTAAGCCAACTTTCGAAACTCAAATCAATGGTTACAGACCTGTTGGTTAAGTTTTGAAAGTGAACAAGATGTAAACCGTGTGATCTTTGATGGTCTGGGATGCTCCAACACCATATGAACCGTATTCGTCTGCTCAAAAACTGGAAGTTAGTTATTTTCTCTCTATTCAAAGGTTGAGTAGGAATGCATAGCAGTTTCCCTCATGAATCGCCTTAAGCACAGTAGTCTGAGTCAGCTTGGAGCCTTGAATGATCTTCCTTCGCTTCAGATAAGTACTGTGAAGCTCGATGGTTCTCTTGCGGTCTGCGCTCTTGTCAATCAAAAGTAGGGGGTTGGTTAAAAGAGATGGATTCCTTTCGGGGCTCGGGCTAGCTTGTTTCCTCTGACTTTGATTGCTTGATTGTGCTCAATTCTTTGCCATCTCGATTGCTAAAAGCGAATTCAAAAGGATCTTGTACACATAGGCCAAGGCAAGGCCTCATCACCTTCTTTCCTTGCCTCTAACCTGCTCTAGTGTGCTAACAAAGACTTTGAATGGGCTTTCCATCCTCTTAACCCAATTCGAGGTGAGTGCGGAACATGCTCTCTTCTTGATCTCATCAGCATTGGCCGTTGAGTCGACGCCTGCCATACCAAGCCCGAATGGATCAGTCAGCAGAGATTTCAACTAATAGCAAAGAAGGCCAAGCCAGGTGCCTTTAGTAATCGAAAGAGTCTCGCAGCTAGCTCGTATGACTTTGAGAGGAATGAGTAAGAACGAGAGGGAGAGGAGAGAAAAGACTCGAGTGAAAACGAGAGGTTAGACAGGGAAGAGGGGATTTCTTTCTAACAAGGCAAATAGCCTAAGGACGGGACTGCTTGGATCTGCAATTACCGGTTTTCCTAAGCTTGATGAATGCGCCGAAATCCCTTTTTGTGGCAAAGCTATAGTCTTTCCTTTAGGAGTAGAAATGCCTTTTGACCAAGATGGCAGCTCAGGCCGGGTGTGGCCAGTCAGCTCCGATACCATACTTGGAAGACCCCTCACTCTTTCTATATTGGAATAACATGGTTGAGGCCCCTTGGCACCTAAGTCATAATGGGTGAGACCAAGGTCAAGGAAGTCTTCCTAGCTGGCTATAGCGGTTGACGAAGAAGGCAGGTTGAAGAGGTCCTATGGAAAGTGCTTCAAAGAAGGACTAGTAAGATCTTCCTGAATCCACCTTATGTCCGGATAAAGAATAGGACCGGCTGGGTAACTCACTCCCCCTTCCATAGTGATTCTTTCTGCTATCTCGTTTTGTTTTGACTCACAGTCTAGAATGATAACTAATAGGGAGTAGACTGACATAATTTAGAGGGATCATATAGTCAAATAAGGGAGAGTGAATAGTTGGTGATCTAAAGATTTTTGCCATGTTTTGCCTTACTCTAAGAAGTAAGCTAGTAAATTGAAAGTCCGTCCTGCTTCAGAGCAGAGGGAAGGGATTCAGTCAACTCTCCGAAAGTACTCTTGGGCGAGCTAGGCTCAATGAAATCTTTGTCTTGCAGAGAGGTAGATGATTACTTGAACTCCACTGAGGGAATGAATGGCAAGTAGTGGCTCATCTTGGTTGGGTTTCGGTAACTAGCCAAGCGCTAGTGAAAGTTGCTAACTAAATAGTTAAAGCCTAAAGTTGGAACTCACACCCTTAGTCAAGCGAGACACTTAGGTTCAGGCACTTTCACCAGTACTTGAGCCGGCACCTGAACCGAGACCTAAAGCGGAACCGCGGAAGGAACCTCTTTCCCGTTGTTAAAGCAAGTACGCTTTTCAAGCTTTTTCCTTACTAAAGCGGGCACACGCTCCTTTCGCTGAACGGATAAAATCGAATTTCTTGGTGACTGGACACCACCACTTCTATTGAGGGATTGCCAATAGAGGTCTAAACTCCCAGGGTCAGACTTCTCACTAGGTGAGTTCCCCTAGTCTACTTATAGGTGTATAGATCCTCTAAAGGAGTAGCGAAGCGCTCTTCTGTCTAGTAGCAACTCCGAGTTAGCTGGCTCTGCCGTGCCTATAGCAAGGTATATTCCGGTTAATGTGACTTTCTTCATCCTACCCATACTTTAAGAATTCTTAGTCCGAGGTTCTCTGTCTAGGCTAATTCCTTCTGTTTTTAAGTTAGGATTGCTTTCCTTTACATGCTTCCACATGTCCAAAAGTTCACTTTTTGCTTGCTTTAAAGATGTTTGTTTGTCAACTATACAGAATTGGTAAATAATATTATTAAGGGTTGACAGTTCGATCTCGGTCGCTGTGTCAACCCCCTTCGTTTTTGCCAATCCTATAGCCGATTTGGTGTTACCACCTACCCTTTTGAAGTAAGCCATGATGTATTCCTTGGTACTATCCCTCTTGTACACTATTGGATCCTCATGTTGTGAAGCAGAAGCAACAGGCCAAGAGATCATAACAGGCCAATGGCCCAAAGCAGAAGCAAGGGACTTTCGGAACTGAATGAAAACCATTCCTCCTATCATGATGCCACTAGTTCAACAGACGATCCCGGAACACTCACTAGAAAGCCCAATAGCCGATTTTCATTTTATTAAGAGCATAGTAGCAAAAAGGAAGGTTGTGCACGAATAGGATTGATGTCACTTGTTACTTGACCAAATCACAACAAACAATAAAGACTTTTAGTTACATGTTATTTATATAACTAAAGTCAAGCTAAGCTAACGGTAGGGAAAGGCCCCGAAGCCAGGTCGTAGTGAGCATCCCGGGACGGACCCAACAGAATCTCTGGCATATGGGCTCGGGCTAAGCTTCGTTCTATAGCGGTTCAAGCTAGCACCCGTTTCGGCATATCATCTCGCTCGATTCAAAACAAAATCCATAAGAGGCGGAGTCCCAAGCATATCGAGAGTAGCTATAGCAGATCCATTTATAGAGATCGAGCCCCCCAGAAGTATAGATAGAGGCAAAGGCAGTTATTATTATCAAGTCGAAAACGAGCAGTTGATCCCACGAAAGCAACGGGTTCCGGTGCTGGCTTTGTTGCGGGTTCAACTGGCCTAAGAAGTGAGATAAACACTCTTTTTAGGTTAGGAAGGAGCAAGCCTTTTAGACTATGGAAGTCAAGCCCGCAGAGCAGTCACAAAGAATAGGTTGTATTCACTGGAACAAGAATCACCTTCATCTCCTCGGGTCAAGCCACTGCCCTTCCATCCTAGTCCCACGGAGCGAGCTTTAATTGAATTGGTAGCAAGCCATAGGTGGGAATGAATGCTTCTCGCCAAGAAAAAGGAATAGCTGCTAGCTGAGTTGAAGAGAGGCTATTTATTTGGGCGGTTTTTTTCCTTTTCTATTTGGATGCAATCCAGCTCTAGGTTATCCTGCCATAGGATATCCGGCTAATTCTTGGGTTTCCATTAGGGCTTGCACCCAATCCCATAGAGGCACTTAACAGACTTTGAGACTAGAGGTTAGGGTTATACAGAGGGAATACTTGACATTAACAGAATGTGAAAGTAGAGCCTTACCCATAGAAAGTGACTCTTACTGCTCGTGCTTAAGATTTTTTCTTGCCCAGTCAGTGGCACTTTCATTGTAGGAAGTTGACTTCTCTTCAGTGCAAGTCCCATCAAGTTGCCTTATAAAAGAGGGTAGGTTGACAATATAGGATAAAGAAAAGAGATAGTAGTTTAGGGGGCAGAGGCAAGTGTATTCCATCGTCTTGCTATAAGCATTGATTCCGAGCTCAATTACATCGACCCTTTCCTCTTTTCTTTTACCTAGCAGGCTTGAAAGCGTATTACTAAAAAACTCAATCTATGACCATGTTGACAACATCAGAATGAAAGTTTTCAATGCCAATATAGGAACACATACCCAACACTTGTATTAGCCCCTCTATAAGCAGTCGTAGGTTAAGCCTGTAAGCTTTTACATCTGGTTCTTGTGACAACTGAAGGAAATTCGAGTCAGGCCCTTGTTGCCCCGGACCGTTAAGCGAGTGAAAGGACGGGGATGTGTGTAGACTACAAAGATCTGAGGCTAGTCCCAAGGATGATTACCCTCTTCCTATCATCGATATCCTGGTCGACTACACAGTCTGGAATGACTTGTTGTCATTCGTAGATGGGTTTTTAGGGTATAATCCGATGTGGATGGATCCTGAGCACATAACTAAGACCGCATTTACTATTTACTACACCCTGGGGACTTCTTTTTTACACTGTCATGCCCTTCGGCCTTAATAAGGCAGGTGCTACTTACCAAAGCAAAGGGCAGACACCACTCTTTTGCATGACAGAATTCTCAAGTCCTGTGAGCGAGGAGAGGGTCATGTGCCTGCATTTAGGAAGTCATTTGAGTGCTTTACGAAGGGTCTTGTGAATTCCTTCAACAACTCAAGCAAAGCTAATAGAGTCTTGTTGAGCAGCTGAATAGCCTTCTCCTATCTTAATTGAATAGTTTCCACTTCGTAATATCTTGACTCAAAAGCAAAGAGCTCCCACCGCCGATTGTAGATTGAAGTGAGTACCTCCTCTTGTCGACTCTGAACGAATGCTAGCATGGTGCGGGGCAGTCGGATTCTATTCCCTCTCAGAGGCCAGAAAATGAGAGCCCTCGGGGAAGCCTTCTCTATTCACATCTTCTTACCCGAAAGAGGGAATCGAAGCACTATAGCTCCGCTCAAACGTACCTTTATTCGGGGTTCACATGTGCTTTTCGATACTGTACGGGTGACTTAACACCAACCAAGTTCAAGTTTTTCAACCCTTAGCACTAGAATGTACTAAGGCTAAGGAGAAAGAAAGTGATTTGTTGCATCTTTTCTTATGTTTGTTTTATCAAGTATTAATTTCTCTGTTAAATATACGAGACGAGTTTTCTTCTTTATTCTTAGTTTACTCTTAGTAGATTCATTGAATAACTTAGAGTCTTTTTTCTATTCTCTTTTTCTATTCAATAGTTCCAAGCACCATATCATTGCTAGTTCAGACTAAGATTATCAAACCTTCGAGATAGTTGAATCGTTAGATGAATGTCCCGGTATTGACAATCTTTCATAGGAAGAGCTGTCATCTCTATCTTCCATCATCCCATTCCTTGTAATCAGTCCTAGGAGCCAAGGCACTAATGCTAAGGCTCATATTCATACCCAGAAGAGACTAGACTGCTATTAAGCGGTTAAGGTAGAAGATCTCAAATCATTAGCTTCGGTGAACAAGATCAAATAGCTCCTCTTTCAGGTTATAAACTAGAACTTTCACGAGGTATCAAATGTATCAACACTTGATTTCACCAATATGTGTAGTTGTAGATTCCGCGAATCTTTTCTGTTTGATTTCGTGGAAAGACAAGTCAAACAAAAGTCAAGTTAGCATTCATGCATGAATCATCATCCATCATGATGCGTTTTATCAATGCTCAACAAGGGATCTGTCGAGCGCGAAGCTGACCGGGGCGCCCATAGAAGACCCTGGGTCCTCACTGCGTTCTCTCACTACGTTCCTCGCTCTGTCCTCCCTAGCTTCGCTCTTTGAAAGCCTTCCTGTCAGCCAGCCTCTGGGTGGCTCACGGGAATGCTCACTGCTACGGGAGCTCTGCATTCCTTCGAGACAGTCGTAGCCAAGCTCTGAGACTATTGTTGCTAGCATGGTGGTTACGATATTGGGGGATACCCGGCTAGCCTTGGACCGGAGCTGGGAAGTGAAGCCCCGATTAGCAAGTAGCTTCCCGTTCTACCCAATAGGCCCCGCTTGCCCAAGCCCAAAGGCCAGTTTGAAGAAGGTCCGTGCCAGTGATGAACCGACGGTATTAGTTCAAAAGAAAAGGCCAAGAACTGATCGTAGCTCGGTCACGGGGACTCCCCACTCTTCTATTGCCTTCACCTTCTGCTTGTCCATCCTACCCGGGACTCACTTCGCTCCCTTTCGAGGTGCAGGAACTAACTAACTGCTGCTCTCATTGCTGCTTGAAAGACGGAGACTCTTACCATCCATTTGTCGGCCTTTACGAGTGCTCTTGTTAGGTTCTTAATGAGGAAAGTGCCAGGTAGTGCCAACTAAGAGAAAGATGCAAATAGTCAAGAGCCGCTACTATTGAATAGAATTCCTCGGCTAGCTTAATAAAAGAAACGTAGTCTTAACTAAGCATAAGTCCTTTACTTTATTTCCACGAGCTTCGAAAGATGGGATGGAGCCTTCACTAATAGACAGATGGGATTGAAGGATAAGCAACTACATCAATCAACTTGGCAGCAGCAAGGGAGGTTTCTCCCGCTATGGCTCTTCCCCGCTGGATGAAGTTTTCTTCTTGTATTGTAGCTAGGGGAAAGAAGAAAGAGCTCTAATTGATGTTCCTGGTCCAGCTCAGTCAATGATTACACTTGACACCGTCTCCTCATCTCTGTTTGCTGTCAATCTGTCCCTATCTATAGGATTTTGAGACCTGGATCGATGTAATGCCAGCTTGAAGCTCTGTTCTATGCCCGCCCTCTGCCCATAAAGAGATGTGGTACCTTTCACTCTGCTTTGTAAAAACTTTTTTGCAATGCCGAAAGGTAGAGCAGCTTCAAGGTCTTCGGCAACGAGTGAAACTGCAGACCCAAGTGGAGATCAAAGAGCTGCATCTCAATCAACGCTATTTTCCGATCTGGATTTGAAGGAGGGTGGGCTTCTTAGGGACCACCACAAGTCTTCCAGCCGTTCTAGATATCCTCGTGCTGATTTGATTAAATGACTTCTTCATATTTTACTTCTCCATGGCGAACACCTATTCGTGGAAGAAGTGCTGTTGTTGTGAATAAGGTGGATCCTTCTTTCCCGTTTCATCAAGGAATGGAACTCGACAGAAAGAACTGATTGTACTACATCGACGGAATGGGCTGCTTCGAAGGCTTGATCTGATACGCTTTCCTCTTCATCCACTGAGTGCTCGGGGATAGAAAGCGGGTTGTCGGCAAGCGTGACGAGAGGGCAGAGTTCCTTTGTGAAATGGCAGACAGACACTTGTCTACGAAATCGGGTCCGACAAACAACGGGTAAATGGAGAGGTTTGACCTCAATGGAGGGATAGACAGAGGTCTAGGATAGTACGCTATCGGAGTGAGACCGGGGTACAGTAACGAAGTTAGACCGAAATGAACGACTCAATTCCTCTAGTCTGTTAGATAGTCGTATGTTTTCGAGGTTGCTTCCTAAAAAGAACTGGGTTTGGCTCCTTGCCTTTGATTCTTTACCCATAGCATAAGATAAAGGGTGCGTGCTTCAACATCTCAGTTTGAACCTCTTGCTCTTAAGGATAAAACTACGATCTTTGCTGGACTGGCAGTTCAGCTTGAGGGATAAATTACGTGGCTGAACTGAACGAACTTGACCTGCTCCTTTAGTTTAGGGCTATAGAGTTGACTTGCTTCTCACTAACGGCAGAATCATAAGCTTCATCACTCGACTCTAAACCAAAATCGAATATATATAGGAAAAAAATCCTTCACTCCGGAAAGGTAGGTTCCATACCGACAAGACCTCCTACCCTAGAATCAGCTCATTTCACACCAACTAAAGTTGAACTTAATCACCAAGGTAGAGTTGGGTAGAGCCCTAATGTAACTGAACGAAGTGGAAAACCCGCAATACGAGAGCAAAAACCTTCTGTGTGTAAGAAGAAGAGCTTAATCGAGTTTTTTAGGCAGGATATAGATCGAGCGCAATAAGCTACAGGAGGGAGTCTTTTGCGAAAAGAGCATCTCAAAGAAGGTCCTCACTCAGCTCTCAGGCTGTCCGTCCCACCAAACAAAGAATAGGAGAAAGGAGTGTAGGATTGGTAAGCTTTGCCGGAAAGAAGCTATTCGAGATCGATATCGCACAGAAATCCTGGATCTATCAAAATGAAAAGCCCGCCAAAGGTGTCCTCACATGAAATCATGAAAAGGATCCGAGCCCATCAAAGACTCTACTACATGAAAGGATCTGAATCTATCCAAATAGCCCAGAAAATGACAGCCATCAAAAAAAAGGCCTAAGCCCATATAACCTCGGCCCATCCAAATGATGTTCAGCGGTCTAAACCCAAATAGCTGTGGCCCATGATCCAAGGGACCCGCAACCAGTCAATCATGCTATCCTTACCTTCCAACCAATCGGCCAATCACGCTATCCTTACCTTGAAACCCGATTCCGCTTCTGCAGCAGTATATAATCCGGCCCCTTACCTTGATGCCTACAGCTCAATTTGTTTTCCAGTGATGGCAAGAATCCGCGAAATACTGCTTTTTCTTTTTCTTCTTCTTGTGTTCTTTCTGAATGGCATCATAGCTACACGAGGGAAAGCGATGCTGCCTACTCCGCCGAAAAAGGGGGCCGCTTTCTTCCCTCAAAAAATGCCAGTTCCACCATCAGGGCCCAATTCTGTTCCGAGGCTGCGTTTCATTCCAGCAACAGTAGTATATGGTTCGAAGCGCCTTGTTCCATCCGGTCCGAATCCCCTCCATAACTAGTATAGTGGAGGTGTTTGTTTTGAATAAAAAAAAAAAGCGCGTGAACTTTTAGTGTAACGCAGGCGGTTTTCTCGGTTGATGGATGGGAGAAATGCCTATATCGCTTTATAATGTTATTGTTATGTTGATGTTATATTAAAGAATGAAATCTAAAAAAGTTGCTTAGTCCCATTCTTTATAATTGTCTTTCTCATACTGTGTAAACGAACTTCAAGTCAACATTGTGTACTGTACTCAACAGGAAGTGTCACAGCCTAGGTTTTGGCCACCCCCGATGTCGATCTGCAGTATTCGTTTTATAAAGTAGTTTTCCGAGGAAATAGGTTTTTTACCTAGAGCGATTTGCCTGCTTCTTTCTAGGCTATGGGTTACCTGTATCATGCAAATGTCCAACACTTAGGTGCTTTCTAAGATCATCCTATATGAAAGATGTATAAAATGTGTGGATAATGAATGACTTGCAGGGTATGCAATATATTAACGTCCACAGAGTACAAAAGGTAAGACCTAATAAGAGAAATGAGCTTAGCACAACACGATATGGGATAGAAACCTAATCCTAAAAGGAGAAAACCCATCACTGAACAATCATAGGAATAGAAGAAATGGGTTCAGACCAAGTGACAGAACTCTCTATGAGTTGGGCTACATAAAAGATCCTTTTCTACTAAAATGGATGTAGGCTTAACTAAAGCCCAATGCAGGTTGAACTCTATGGAATCTAAGCCTCACTACCCTCTTAGAGCGTTACAAGGAATTTTTTGCCGGCCCCATATGGATTCAGCTTAATAGATTCCGCTTAGGGGTTTATGAGAGATTGATTGATGGACCTAAGCTAAACAACTAAGATTTCAATCTCCAAACTTTTATAAACCCTGGGATTGTTGGCTTTTAGTCGTCAAGAGGACTTAGTCGAAGTCTTCCTATCTTTGTTTGGTCGAAGTCGGCTAAGGCTAAGGGGACAATGCCTTTTTCTTTCCTTGAGACTCTTTACCGGCTGACCCGCAGTAATCCCCTTTTCTTTTCCTCGACTCGGACTAATGTAAGTGAAAGCGGGGGAATGTGCCTTGTGACTCAGTCCTCTAGTAATTGAATTCTCCTTCTTTTTTGAATCGTATTACCGATATCTAATTAGATTGTACTGCTCTTTAATCAATTGTGCTATGTCTTTCTAAGCGAGGTAATCTTTCTCCTTTTGGATGCGCATCCCCGTAGCGCTTAAGCTTTCGATCTAGTCTCTCGGTCTTCCAGTTTCAATCCTATCTCTTTCCCTTATACCTTATGTAATGTCTTCTTCCTAAGAGTCTGCCTTAGTTAAATAAATGAAACATTATTATTATTAATAAATGAAACATTAATTTATAATAATAATGTTATGGGCCCCTCTTATTGCACTGAATGAATAACCGATCACATGGGATGGATCTACTAATGCAATGTTTTCTCCGATCCGACAAGCACATGAGGAAAGTTACTCGCACAGGTAAGCAAAAAGGGCTGCTATCAGACTAGGTCAAAGTAGGGTTGAAGTTCCAGCGGAGGTTTACGGATTGAATTAATGGTCGACGAGATGACACAAACTACGAAGACGCAGGCTCTGTCTCAGGATCGCTATCCCTGTCCAAGGACGCCTTGGTATTTCTATATGCATTTCCACGCTCTATTTCTATAGAAGAGTTTATTTACTAGGATTCTAAACCCGAACCCCCGGTGGTGAATCAAATCAGACAGAGGGAGGCCCTCGTAAGGATAGATAGATAAGTAGAAAAAGAGAATAGGAACAGATAAACTAAACCCAGGGTAATAAAAACAAAGTAAAAGCGGCATCCCCGCCTACTCTTATAGGAAACACTAAAACCTAGCCTTACTCTCCGCCAGGCTAGGTTGACCCCTCTAGGCTGATCTCCCTAGTACAAAATGGCCATCTTACTGAATCAGAATCCAAAAGGTCGACTACGACAAAAACGTAGTTATTCCCCCTCCCTTGTTGAGATAGAGCAATCGTCCTACGAAATCTATTTTCCCATAGCCAGGAAGGAAGGTATTGGGCTGATAAAGCCCCAACTTTCTGTTGGACGGCTTCGACGTGCTGCATAGAGCACACACAACCTATCCCCGTTGGACATCTGCTTCTATCCTGGGCCAATAAGAATGCCTTTCTAGGTGAGCCAGAGTTTGATCAACTCCAAAGTGTAATCAAACTCTGGCGTCATGAAGGACCGCGAGACGCCTTTCTTTGCCCGACATACTCTGCCGTTTTTGTAGAGTAAGTCGTCTAGCCGGTTAGGAAGTCAGCTCCGTCTCAAGAGTAGCTCGCCAGCAGCTGTAGGAGAAACTGCAATAGTATGGGTCAACTTGCCCAAGTATTGATGATTTTATTTCGTTAGGCTAGCAAGTCCGGATAGTAAACCACTGGGTCAAAGGAAATGAATGAAGAACAGGACCAAAGTAAACAATCCAATCCTCAGCATAGGCTCTCGATGACATAAACTCTCTTCTCTATAAGGACAAAAAAATATTTCATATTTGAGTTGGGGTTGACCTGACCTTCTATTCCAGAGAGAGTGATTAGACTACGAAGTGGGAATAGAAAGAGATTGGAATCCCGTCTGGTGAAGTCCGAGTATGTGAAGTATCGGTATGAGGGATATAAAAAACTCTGATTAGAGATAGGTTCTACATAGTGGATAAGCAACGAGTAAGGCAGATTCTCCATTAGATTGACTAGTCTAAATGTGCCGCATAAGGATTGACTATATCGACCAGTACTGCTTAACTGTCAAGTCCTACCTATGTGGATCACCGTCTTTCCTCTGCCTCTTGGCTTAACAGAGGGGCTGGCTTGGCTCCTCCTCCCATAACATAAACATAACAGGGACTTACCGTTGATAATGCATTCAAATTGAATTCTTTTTTTTAGAGTTGGGAATAACCATCTTGAATTGAAAATGATTTTATGCGCTAACGGCCTGCTTATTTGATTGATTCGATTTTAGCTCTGCCTTTCAATTCAAGCAGGTGGGAGCATCGTGCATCACCTTACCATTTTTCCATTTGTTCAACAACATCTCGTAGGGGAAAAACTAGGGCGGAGATGTTGTTAAGCACAGAAATTTGAAGAATCGGAGGATAGACCTTTTTATTTAATGCTTGCCGGGAACCCGTACAATCAGGATAAAAACTTGCCATGGCTTCCAAGCAAGCTGTGTCGGGGGAAAGAACTTGAAGTGCCGACCCAGTAAGACACCACTTCTCTGGACTGGATCTATTTGAATAGCTTGAAGTGCTCTTATCCGAGCTAGCCATTACATTTTGAGGCTGACCGGCAACAGAAAGAGAGGCTGCTTCCTTATCATAATGGGCTTGATTCCGAGGTTGAACTGGATATGTAGGCAAGTCCAATACAAGAAAGAAATTGGACTCCAGCACCACAGGTGTATGCATCAAATATCAGTAAAGATGAAGTAAGCATGTCCGAAAAGTTATGTGAAGTAAAAGAAGAAAGGCTCGCCGATTGCTACTACTAAGAACTTAACAGAACTTTTCAAAATGTGGGTATAGAATCCTGCAATCCATCGTCCCATATGGTCTCTAAGTTCCTGGTCTTCCTGTTTTTACTTCGCCGGCCTGCTGCTGTGCCTTTTCGGACTTCTCCGGCAACTCCTCAGACAGTTGCTTTCTCGTCGGGTTCATGCTTGCCCGCATCTTCACCTTCCCATTTTTCAAATGGGGCATGCTGCACCAGGTTCACGATGCTGTAGAGGACTCGATGCCTGCTGGGGATTCACCATGTATGTGTTTTATTCTCAGCTTATAAGATGTTGAAACAGAAGAAACTAGCAAATGTAGCCAGTTTGGGTTTTGGGGCATTGCTTTCTCCTGGGAGGGAGATTTCACCAGGTCCTCAAATAATACAGCGTGATCCCTATCGTTTTAAAAATTGTGGAGCTTATGCAAATCTCTATTGCAAGATATTACTTGGCTCAGGCCAATGGCAGTGTGTAAATTGCCGTAAACTGAACTGAATGGAAGCGAAGGTGAATACATAGCTCCAACCAAGGAAGGGGGAGGGTGGCGTGTATATAGGAAAAGGGGCTTGAAACTTATGAATCGACTGGATCAGCTGGAACTACACAAGGCTATGGCTATGGAACTGAAATGGATGCTTAGCAAGGTGCTGGATCAACCGGTGAGACTTCCTATGCCGAAAGCACCAATAGATAGCGTTGAGAACAGGTCTAGTTCATGCCCACCGGCGGTAAGCCAGGAGGAGGAATAGACAATAGGGAGGGGGGTTCATTTGCTCTTATCCTGTCCAGATAATCGATTTGAAGGTCAATAAGGAGTTGGTAAGCGCATTGACTTGAGTTCTCCTCCACCGGTCTTGATGTTGGAACTAATCCACGGAATGGGGGAATAAGAAGATAAGGAAGCAGGTATGGTCCTGTCTTTCCCGTACCTTGGATCCACTCTAAGGCGGAACGCCCTAAGGTAGTAACCAACGGAAGAGTTCTCCTTTCTCTTTACTACGCACGAAGCGTAATAGCTACCCCATTTGCTACGCCCTTTGATTTCATTATGAGCAATAAATAGATCAGGTGTAGTTTCTCCTGTAAGCAGATTTGGAGGGCACCATCCAGGGTCTCATTCCCTGGGTGGAAGGAGTAATTCCTGCTCCGTCTCACGGTTTATTCTGAGCACATAGAATTGTGTTCAGATAGCTGTGTTGCCATCTGAAGCACGGCTCTTGGTGGAGAGAGGTTATTAGGAAACTAATAATCCCTCCTATATAGGATCCACTACTTCTCATGTGAACAACTTTTCAATTACTTAAATTGTTCTCATGTCCTGGACTTGGAGCGCAGGCGCCTCCCCTCACCTTCCTTCGTGGAAGGTGTTAAGGAGAGAAGAGGATCGAGGGACTTTCTAATTGCCTATTAATATAAATATTTTAGTTAAAATGATTAAAAATTGATTTTTAAGTGCAGAGAGGGTTCCTCTATTTTCTTGGCGCAGTGTGTTTGAACACACTGGATTACTAAAGGGACTCTTTCTTCGGGTCTCATTAGTAATCTCCTCCTCCCTTTCAGTAGAAGTTGGACTCTGTGCAGTCGACTTGGTGAAAAGAGTTTTCCAATTGAAACGGAAAACTAACCTCCTTACAGTTGCGCTATATTTCAAGCAATGTTGGGTGTCGTTACAACGACACTATGCTGGTTCTTTTGACCGGCATGAGGTTCTTTCTGTTCCAGTCTCACTGACGCGATCCGGGTTACCTAGAATCATTCCTAAGAGGATCTGCTGGAAGATTCTTCGGCGGGATGAGGAAGCTTATAGACTTGTTCTATTATATCGTTATTTGTTTGGATTGAGTAAGCTCATTGAATTAGCTGCTAAAGTGAGCAAAGCTACATTCAAGAGCATTACTTCTCCGACTGAGGAGGTGGATAGTCTAAAAGAGGTACTTGGTAGGATTAAAGAATCCTATCCGGTACTTTCAGCTCGGTATTTTCCTTGGATCACCTCCATTCCTTTGAATAAGGGAATGAGATGGGAACCGACTTGGAAGAGTACTCCAATGGTGGAAAGCAGCTTCGGGAAAAGGCCCCTCCTCGGTCTCCCAAGTCTGTTATCCTTCCAAAGGATGAGGCCCCATGTTATCCAGCGAATATTTTCGCGGATTTGAAACATGAGATCGCAGCCTTCGCTTGGAATATTAATAAAATTCATTCAATTCCAGAAGGTGTATTCTCTCCTTGTATTCTATTTTATCATCGGATTTTATATCCACATGATAAGATGAATACCAGTTTCGCTAATTCTGACTTGGATTGGTATGAGAAGAGTGTAGGCTATCATTTTGCCTCCCTTCCTTCCTGCCTACCAGTCAGTTTTTCTGACATCTGGTCGATTGTGTCAAGTGATAGAGGGTAATGGTAAAAGGAGGATCTTTGCTATAGGTAACTACCTAAAGCAGAGGTTGCTCCGACCAGTCCATGATGGGGCGATGCTGGTTTTATCCCCCCTCCCCTGTGATGGAACGTTTGATCAGACCCGCCCGTTGTATAGGTTGCGTGAAAAGAGATTTTTTTTATAAAGTTTATTCATTTGATCTCTCTTCTGCGACGGATCGGTGGCCTCTCAGTGTGATTCATGACCTCATGTCTATGATTTGGGGTCCCACACTTGCGAGTTCCATCGTCAATGGTGCTCTAGGATTGAATTCCTTCTATCTAGGTCATCCTTTGGTTAGGAGACCTGTTGAAGTTCAATTCCTAGCTGGTCAGGCACTGGGCTATTACGGCTCTTGGTCACTCTTCTCACTCTCGCACCATTATATAATATGGTTAGCAGCACTTCAAGTCTACCCGAATCAAGATACTCCCTTTTTGGACTATGCTATCTTAGGTGACGATGTTGTCATCTGTGATTCCCTAGTTGCAACTGAATATCGAAAATTGTTAGATTCTCTTGGAAATCCCTATATCATTATCAAAATCATTGATTTCTGATAACGGGACCCTTGAGTTTGCCAAGAGATTTTGGACTCATGGTCTAAGTGTTGACCTGTCTCCAATTTATCTTAAGGCTCTAACAATGTGTAGGTCAACCCTTGGTCTATGCCAACTGAGCGCTAAGTACAATATTAAGAATATAAGTGTACTTCAGCGTTTGGGAGGTGCGGGGTATAGGGTTCGTGCTCGTCTTAAGTCAGTCCAATCTAAAAGATGGGAAAGACTTAAGGCAGCAGTTCAGAAACCATTTGGAGGTCAGGAACTACCTTTAGAGTGGTGGATTGGAAGAGGAAAGCCTCTCAATCCCTACCTGAGGGGAAGAATAGTTGAGTGCTTATTCGCGGAACTTGAACCAGAACAACTTTCTATGTTCCCGGATGACATGGTCACAGATGCGCAACGTGAGCACCTGGAGAGAACACTGTTGTATCAGTGGATGCTGCTGTGGCTCCGGTGGATCAAGGAGTATCATCTTCTTAAGATGAAGCGGGATGTGAATCTATCCGATTTCTTCAATCAGCCCATTTGTCAGACCTCATGGAAGCCTAAAGAGGTATATGATATTAATCAATACCGCTTTGGAATTCTTTGGAAGTGTTATGACCTTGGTGCAAATTGGACCTACCAACAGTGCCCTGTGTGGGTTCTGGATACTGGTAGCTTACAGTCTGGATGGATTCGCGGAGGGGCTGCTGGAACCGATTTTGTGATGGAACTTGATGTTCCTAACCAGGATATCAAGACAAGAAGAGGAGTATAAGAATCTTAGTGAGGTCGTTGTAGTCCAACAATAAGAATAAAACTTTCTCAGAGCTTGCATTCGATGCCGTTGATTCAATTTTTTCCCCACCGGTAGCAATTGCCTTTCAAGGCCTTCTAAAAGAAGCTTCCTTCGCTGGAAAGATCTGATAGTAAATAGAAAACTCGCCATTCATTCATGAACTGGCTTGCCCGTGCCATCAACAGCTCCGGCAGCAAGAGGATAGGATCTTTAGGCTGGGAACCACGAAAGCTGCATTGATTGGACTTCTTTTCTTCTACTATTGAAGCCACGAAAAAACTTTTTGCAACCCCGGTATGAGTGGGAAAAAGTCCTAATCCGTCTATCTACTGCCAAGGCTGTTCATGCCCGTGGAATGGGGGGGCGGATAGGCAAGTCAAGAACGATCTTTCCTGTCTCGTCCCCATGAAGCTACTCACTATTCATTCGATGATCGACGAAGTGAGGTTTGTTCTTTTGCTTTACCACTAACTGAAAGGGAAACATGACTCCCTCTTTTATAATCAAAATGGAATGAATGACAATAATCTGTTAAGCTTGGGGCGACACCAAACCTTGGTCTGGTTGTGTAGTTGATGAGCTCCCGAACTAGTAAATTGAATGATTCCTCTCCCTTGGTTGCCTTCACTGCCAGTGAATCCCTGCACTTTTTTCTATTCCAGTAGTCTTATGCGGTCAGGTCTGCCCATTAGTTCTTCTCTATGGCTTCCTTTCTTTAGTAGAAAGCCCTTATGATAAATGAAGAGGAGGGATTGTATTGTGATGAAGAAAGCGTTTCGAGCTGGTTGAACCAGTAAAAGTACACTACCATTTATGTTGTACTTTTTATCCCTCACTCCTTGAAGAAGAGCGAACAGCTGATCTTTCCTGGTCCTTTCGAACCTGATATTTCAAAACCTGGAAAAGACTTTGGTTTGGCTACGATTCGATCACGAAAGCCAGAAAAGGCGACTGACTCTTCCACTGCTTTCATCACTGGTGCCTCCACCTCTGCTAGTGGTTTTGTGGATTCACCTACTTATGCCTGGGGCTCGAGGCCCTTATGGAGAAATAGGTGGTTCTGAATCAACGGGCTCTGCTGCCCCCGTATAGCTACTCTCTGCTGCTTTTACTTAGCTGGTTGCTCCTGCCTTTGTATCTGCTATGAGTGAATATACTCTGGGGTGAAACAACCACTGCGATTGCCTTTGACCATATCTTTACCTATGCCTATATGAATATCTTCAAGTTGCAGATCCAAAGCGAGTAGTTGCTTCAGTAGAGCCGGTTGATTCCGGCGATTCTGTTGATGAAGCAGTCAATGAAGAAAGACATGGTTGAGTCAGTAGAAGAAGCAAATGCTCTCGCCTTAGGGGAGCATACACACCTACTGCGAATTATAGAGATCTGACCTACATTCATTAATCATCTCGTAGGAATTTCCCTTCTCAAGGTAGGTCAAAAGAGCAAGCCGAGGTTTGGAAGACTCTCTCGAAAGGTGTCTGCTCGTGGAATAAAAAGAGTTCGTTGCATCAACAAAGTGTAGTAGTCAAAAACGCTTACTTAAGCTCATCGATGAAAACTCACTCCTCGGCTGTGAAAGAGAGGGCGCTTCTGAGCTAAATCAATCCCGCACAGGTGCGGAACTTTAACACTCAATGGAAAAGAAAAGGAAGACTAAATCCGCTTTTAAAGCGATTCCAGAGACAATAAGAACGACCGGGTCGCAGGTGGGAGCAGTAGAAGCATTGAGATTTGCTTTTTCAGAGATGCGTCAAAGGTATACCTATGAAAGTTGATTGCAAAGGGTCAGGCACCAATGCATTACTAAAGAATAACCAACCAGAATAACTTCTCAGGGAGCGTGGAAAGAAGGAGACCTAAAAGTGATATCTGTAGGCCGACCTTGGGATTGATAGTCTTCGACTTAGTCTTGATAGGCTAATGCACTCTCTTGATCTAATGCTCAGCCTCCAACTAAAAGCTTCATACCGATATGTCAGATCTCCCCCCCAGTCGTCCGGGTTCAGATCCACTCCTAATGCCTTTCTTGCTTGGACCCCGTTTACTCCGAGGATCCTAATGTATGCGTATGCATGAAAAAGGGTGTGTCCCGCATTGAAAAAAAATTTCCTCCTTAGCTTTATTGTCCATCTCTAGAATCTTAGAAACTACTGGTAAAGAGGGACTGGGAGACACTCATAAAATTACTCCCCCCCTATCACTTAAAGCTTGCTTGAGGATTGCCTCACAATCAAATTAAAAAAAAGTGGGCAGCACTGAAACTTTTTTTCAGGTCAAACTTAAATAAGCTTGGCTTTAGGAGCTTTACTATTGGGAAATGGGAAACCCCCAAAAAGGCACTTATGGAAAGAGATCACTTGCTCAATGATTGTCTTGTTACCTTGCGCGTAGAAAAAGAAAAGATACTAGCCCGACCCCAGCCTGCGCTCCTTCCCCGCTCCCTTTCCACTACAACCAGATGACGCAGATGATGAAGAAGCCTTCCCCGTTTCTGGTACCAGCTGAAGAGAGTCGACAAAAGCAGCTTGCTGCTGGTGCGGCCACCCGATCATATGCGGATTGCCTTAAGGGCCCATCGGTCACTGGAGATAGAGAAGAGTTTGTGAAGCTGCCCTCCACACAAATAGACTAAGACGGTATTCCCTTTGTTAAGTGGGAGGAGGAGAGTCCTTTTAGTTAATCTTCCTACTTAAGATAGAAGACTAGTTCGTCTGAAAGTGACTAAGACGACGATGAGGACTTGCTTAAAGGGGACTGAAAGCAAGGTTATGGCCGGTCCCCGAAGGGAAGTGAAAGATTCTTTGACCAGCGGCAAGTCGTGCGACAGACGCCTAAGCACTCCTTGAGCTCTTCTAAGTGCTCCGCCTCTATCTCTTTTTTATCCCAGAGGAAGAACCAAACCATCGAAGAGTATCATGACCCCGGCTATAGAGTTTAAGATGTACTCCCCGAATTCTCTCCTGGAGAGCAGCGGGTATTGAAGTAACAATATCATTAAAGTTCCACTGGACATCCCTGATCACAGCACTCACCGAATAGTCATATTCAGTAGGGGCAATGTAACGAATTTCGTTGAAGTCGACCACGGGCTTGGCTTAACACCCTTTTTTTTGTATGGAGAAGAGGCTAAGACTTAGTATGGATGGGAGCTTGTGCCTAGATCTCCGATAGCACGGGATCTTATGGCATTTACTAATTCCCCTCAATAGAGAATTACTAATTCCCCTCTATTGAGAACTAAAATCGAGGTTATTTTGGCCTGATAACCAGAGGTAGGAGTGGCAAGAGTTGACTTCCTAAAACGGTAACAACCAGGGATGTCTAGAGAACTTCTCCTCGATTAGCTATAGAAGGAGCTAGAGAGTAGTTTTGTTCTGTCCGGTCTGAGACCGGGTACCGCGTAAGACGGTATCCTAGTGAGCGGAGCAGTCTTAAGAACTAATCCGCGTTGGTAAGAAGTTTATAATTTCCTTCTGGCGGGACTAAGCGCTCAACGGTGAAGTGAAGGCTTCAAAAAGATTGATTGGGTTGAAAACGTCCGTGGGCTATTTATAGGTCCGGGTAACCTGTTTCATAATATACTTAGAATAAGCTATATGCGCCCGCCTCTTCGACTGGAAACATTGGTTCTTCTTTTTCTCTTTGTCCGTCTCTCCATCCAACGTAAGGTACGCTTTCCATTTATTTTGTCTTGTGGTCCCTCATGCAATGTTTACCCCGCTTTGAGTTCCAGTAGTAGCTTACCTTCCGGGCGGACTCTGTCTCTCGTCCAGTCGGTAAGTTGGTTCGGAGATCGAGGTTATTGGGTTCCCTTTTATAGTACCATTCCAGGAGAAATTCCTTCTTTATCAGCAAAGGTTGAAGATGAGTTATCTTCAGACTTTACCCCAGAGAATGACCTGATGGAAGAAGCCCTGAACTGAAGGGAGGAGAGATGGGGTTCAGACTAATAATGTCTATCTATTAGCCAAAGGTTATCGGCAAGTCTATCAATAGGGAATTCTCTCTGGAAGGCTTAGGCCTATTATCTTAGACGGAATTTGTGGGATGGCTTTGAAGCTGGTCTTTTGACTTATGTCATTAGCAAGGCGTAAGCTAGTCTGCTGCTCGCTTCGTAAAGCTCCGCTTCTTGCTTTTCATCCTTTAGTATTAGGCTGCTTTTTCCGCTGCTGAGGTAGCATCTCTATCGGCTAGTGAGCTAGTCGCTACTAGAGTTTTTAAAGCGTTTGCGCGCCCCTATGTTCGAAAAGAGATCACTCCTGGGGGAGACTGAAGCCTATTGAAAGAATTGTCTTCACATCACACTTTAGGTAAAGTGGAAGTGGCTTGAGCCTACCTAAGCTTGATGAAGGGCAGACGTACCTGGCGTTGAGTGCGCTTTCCGCTCATCTTCCTATAAAATAAAAGCGGCTTTGTCTTGTCTACTAGTTGTGTGGGTTTACAGCTTGCTCTCAATCCTAGGGACAGATTTATAACTTGTAGTACCACATGGCTCATGGAGAATAGGCGGGGTGCTGCGGTCAGAACAAGGAATGCTTTAACCATTCAGCCACAGGTTTGGTACGAAAGCCCTCCCGCATCCAGAAAAGAAAAGGGGACGATCCCTCCATTTATTTGGATTTTTCCAATGCTTGAAGATCGATCGTCACAGGTTTTTTCACAAGATCTTAAGCCAGTGGGCGCTTCCAGTTAGGCTATTCCCCCCACTTTCGGAAAAAAAAAGTATCTTCACATTAACACACACCTTTAGAGTACAAACCATTTGCAGCCCTAGCCACATTTGCTAGGGATGAACATCCAGCAAGTCATCTCTATTCAATGCCGTTTCGCCTGCTATAAAAAGAATACCGTCTATATCACTTAGTGAAGTGGTGCTACGACTAAACACAACAAAAGTCGTCTAAAGGACATCACTGATGGTTGATGCAGGTTGTCGTGGGTATCGGCTAGTAAAAAATTCCCTTGAATAGAGATGTCTTTTAATAAAATGTTAATTAGGTAAATGCCAGGAGTTCAGGGGTCGCAAAACGGAAATCCACCGTAAAATCCCAAGTTTGCAACTCAAAAATTTCAATTGAACGCGAGACAATGAAACGCCACAAGACTTTGATCTAGAAAAGTCTCCGTAGTCAGTCCATTGTAGGAATATCATTACCTCGTACCCATTGATTGAGTCTTTCTTTCCTCCAGTGTAAAGATATCCCCTTCTCTCTGGTCCTGGTCACCCCCCCCATCAGCTGTGCTTGAGTGCATGAGTTTCGTGCCGTCGATTGACTTTATTCATTACCGTCTTCTTCCTTTATTGCCAAATCCAGGTTATGGGTCAGTGGAAGCTCTTTTGAGTCGCATCGTTCTCAATTGCTTTGATCCTCTGTCTATGAAACCTTCCTTAATTCAGTGGAAAATTCCTTTGTACTTGCTTGAGTGTACCAAGATCCCGCGGACTTATGCCTGTTTTTCTTTCTGTTCTCTAAGTCCGGAAAAGGTAAATTTCTAGAATTCCAATCGGGAAAATCATACATGCAATCGACTTGGAAGCAAACAATCCTTTACTCCTGTGCCACATGTTGGAATTTCATTTTCTTTCTTATGTAGCCATCGTCGCTGAGAAAATTACTTCGGCTGATGCCCCTGTGAACAAGAGGTTTTATGAAGATGCCGACCACCATGTCTGATGTCTGCCGATGGACGGACTTCCCTTTCTTTACTATGAGGTTAAGAGGTAGTGACCCATAATAACCCAAGGCTTAGTCTTAAATCTTTTGCCTCGCTGAGCTCTCTCTTGGGCTGTGAAAGCGGTGCGAAAGAAGTTGGGCTACCTTGCCTTGAGAGTGACTGAGTCTGTGATTTCATTGTAAGTTAGTATTTGCTTCCATCTCGAAATGCTCTTTCATGATTGTATGTACACAAGTTCTCGCGCATAAGCATAGCCATATGATGAGTTGAAGGCGGGCGTCCTTCTTTCTTTGGAAGCGCGAATCACTTTGGACGTGCTTTACCGGCAAATGCATGAGTCAGAACATAATAGCTAGGCACGTTGTGAGAAGAGAATAAGCAAAATCATTATCACGAGCAGTAGCTGAAACTGCTAGTCGATCTACCGGATCAACTTCTGCCTACCCCGCCCGGTCAAGGCTCGTCGAGAGTGTTTTTTCTTCAACAGGAGGCCAACCTATTATCCTACCCACGTCTATCCATAAGTAGTGAGAGCGAGCTTGGTTCTCTGGCGCCTGGCTATTTCCCCCTTCTAGTCCCTCCGGTTGGGGCCAAGCTAATGAGATCCGGGCTCAGCCCATTTGTAGTAAACGCAGCTTAAACACTATACTATATTATTCCAAAACATTGATTTTTCAATGAAAGAAACAGAACCAATACTAGTTATTCTCACCCTCCCAGGGAAGGGCACTTGATTGATCAGAAGAAACGTCCACTTCCCCCCCTTATGCTATGGAGGTCGTTAGCGCTACCAACCAGTGTATTTGTTCTTCTGCTTGTCCGCTATCTTTAAAAATGCCTTCTGTCAGTATGAGTGAGCGTCCTTCCCAGCTCCCGGTCTTTCTAAACAACAACGGGTTCTAATAAATTCGGCCTTGTCATGGCTGGTTGAGGTTAGAATTCATAAAGGTGGGTAAAGATGGCTGCAGTAGATTCTTCCGACCGAGTCCCAGTAGCAGAGTCTTGAGGCACGGATCTAACGGCAAGGGAATCAGCGGCTGATCGCGATTCATCAGTCGCAATTCTCCCAGCAGCGTTCCATTTTAGTTCACCAGTCCATTACTGAGCTGTGATTGCATAGGTAATAGAGCAAGCTGGAGAGGAGGCAGCTGAGACGAAGGTGAGAACAGGGGGGTAGGAGTAGGGCACCTAGTTACAGTTTGCCCGATGCATCGTTAGAGGCATAGGCAGTCAGAAATCAAAATCGTGGTCGATCTTTTTCAGGCTATCTAATCAGCAAGGGTTTTAGAATAGTCAAGGCTACTCGATAAAGGATGGATGGCATTCATCAGTACGTGGATCCGCCGTAGGGGTTGGTTCAGCCACTCGACGACCGGCACTTGCCATTGAAAAACCAATTGTAGTGCTTTATGCAGCGGGGTACCGCGATCGAACGTCACCGGAACGCCCCGATATGAGAAAGCCATTTCGAGTTCGGTAGATCAACAACCCGAATTACTACACGAAATTTGTGGAATTGCAAAAGGCAAGTGAACTTGAAGCAATAATTATTAGGCAAGAAGGGGAAGGGCCGAAGGATGGAGCGGGGCTAGCTGAGAGGCAAAATCGGATCAGATCATTAGAATATCGGGGACAGAAGAAAGAAACAATAGGGTTCCCCATATGATGCTACCTTGTACGAACCCACTACTTATCCATTCGGGGCAGCCCGTGCCAGGTCAGAGCACTAACGAAGGCTTCCCAGGGGATGGGGATATAAATAGAGCTGCTTTGATAGAAGCGATAGAAGCAGGAGGAGAGGCAGTTTCACTATATCCTGCAAGTACGTCAAAAGCAGTTCAATCAAGCTAATGTTTTTCAAGCCAGTGGTAGGAGGGCCGTCACTGATGTAGACACAGGGGAATTGCCTAGGTACACCGACATATGGAATTTCATAGAGCGAAGTGAATATCATATCCTAAAGGGGCTGATAAGAATGACAGAAGGGCAATTCGGCGCTTAGCGACTCAGTTTATTATTTGCGGTGGGAAATTTGAGAGTGTAGTTCGAGCATTAGAAGGAAGCTAAGGCAAGCAATCAGTACACGAATCCCTTCCTCTATAAAGAGTTCCCCCTTCCCTGTAGTAGCATTCTCTTATGAGTAAGTAACTCTCTGGAAAGCTCCTGCCTTTGTCTTTGGACCAGAAGATGAAAGCTAGGTTTTTCTTCCTGGAAGGAAAACAGAAGTTGAAGTGGTGTAAGATTAGGATAGGAGGAAGAACATCATATCGTATGTATAGACGCGAGTGCATTGTCTAATCTACCCTCAACTAAAAGTACAACATAACGCTCTCTCAACACCCCCTCAAGCTTACGCATAGATATATATCATGCCCAGCTTGGATGCAATGTGGCGCATATGATCTCTCCTAAGAGCTTTAGTAAAGATGTCAGCCAACTGGTCTTCAGACTTCACATATGGAGTCTAATTAGCTTTCATGGCTATCTTTTCACGAACAAAATGCCCTTCTCTAATAATAAGGTAAGGCTACTTTGTTTGCTCATGGAAAAGCGGATTAGAGGCAATGTGAGTTGCTGCTTGATTATCACAGAACATTCTCATAGGATGAGACACCTCAACTCCAAGCTCACTTAGTAAGGTTTTCAGCCAAATAAGCAGTGTGAGCCATTGCTCTTTACTCTGCTTCTGCACTCGACCGTGCGACAACTGTTTACTTCTTACTCTTCCACGTCACAAGATTTCCACAAAAAAATGTGCAGTATCCAGTCGTATTCGTAGACCTCCTATCCGTCGGTGAGCCGGCCCAATCCGCATCTTCATAGGCAGAAAGAAGAAGATGTCTATTATAAGAGGAGAAGAGGTATATAAAAGACCTTTCCCAGGAGACGACTTAAGATACCGCAGAATTATGTACACAGCTTCGAGATGAGAGAGAAGTGGAGAGTGCATAAATTGACTAAGGACACCAACCGCATATACAAGATCCGGTTTGGTGATAGTCAAGTAGATAAGTCTACCCTACCCACGAGTCTTCTATACATACCAGGATCATTTAGGAGCTCTCCCTGATCGGAACAAAGACAATGATTTTGTTTCTTCGGGGTATCCGCAGGCTTGGCTCCCCCAAAACAAGTCTCCTTCAAAAGCTCAACAGCATACTTCCTCTGGGATAGATATATCCCCTTTTTGAGTAAGCAACTTCTAATTCCTAGGAAGTACTTCAGAGTTCCCATATCCTTGATCTCAAAGGCCTTACAACAATGTACCTTCCACTTTTTTATTGCCTCGACATCATCCCCCGTAAGGACAATGTCATCAACATAACCACTAGAACAGTAGTCCCCTCCTTTCTCTTCCTGACAAATACAGAATGATCTGCATGACTTCTTTGAAAACCAAACTCTTGTACAGCACTGCTAAACTTTTCGAACCAGGCCCTCTTCTTAGTCAATGGACTGCTTCAATCCATATATAGCCTTCTTCAATCGACATACTTTCCCTTTATCCCCCTGTGGTATGAATCCAGGTGGCGGTAACATAAAGACTTCTTCCTGAATCTCTCCATTACAGAAAGGAATTCTTGACATCAAGTGGGTGAAGAGGCCAGTCTTTGTTAACTGCAATGGAAAGGACAACGCAACGCGGATAGAGTGAAGTTTGGCAACAGGAGCAAAGGTCTCGAAATAATCGAGACCGTATGCCCGTCTAGTTAATGGGTGAATCCCTTTACTTATGATATTTTAGTTTCCAACTCAACCAAATAGATTGAAAACAACCCAATCCCCCCTGTAAGCGGATTTGGAGTGTACCCCGCCGGGGCGATCCAGTCACCCGGAGTTTATTTTGCTTTTGCACCAAGATACTTACGAACTCACCTAAACGCTTGAATAAATTAGGTCGAGGTACACTGAACACCCACAAAATATCCATTCCACTGTGTTGTAAAAAAGAGCATTTTTTCCATACGTTGACCGGCTTCGCAAGACCTTTCGATCTAAAAATGCTAAGCTCTATGGGGCCTTGCGTTCTCGATCAACTAACTTCGTGGTGAACAAAGACAGTTCCTTGAAATTATTATCTTGTACCTTTCTGGCGACACTGAACACCAGCTCCAGTTTGACCCAAGGTAGAGTAAAAACTCATCGATCATTCAACACGGACAGCTGGAATCTACGCTAGGGTCCAAGCACCACTACCAGCTTTCTTCTCTTATTCTTTTTCGAGTTAGCTTGCAAACAATGCTTATTTAAAAGACCGTCTACTGTCACACCAAGAGCGTCTTCTCTGTGCTTGGGATGAGTACTAAGAGCGGCTACGAGTACTCATACTAAAACCGCGGTAAGACCAAGAGCTGCGCTTGCTGATTCAATTGGCTTGGATTCAATAGCAGCAGATTCTGTAACAGTGCCTTCATGTGCAGCTTATTCTTTCACAACTCATACTCCACCACCGCTTATTCCAACATCACCGGGAAAGGAGGAAAGACTAAGAGCAGATTCTCGAACAAGCTCTTCTAGCACAAGATCCAACGAGACTACCAATGAAAAAAAAAGATTATCTATAATAATACCGGGTAATACAAAAGTTTTAGCCTTCCTATAAAATATATATTCCCCATAGCCGGTCTCTCTGAGGGTTCGGGTATTCAGTTTTTCATTAAGAAATGCTTTTTGAAACTCTGAATTGAAAGAAAGCCATACATAAAGTATGGGGTTCAGTGCTCGCCTGATCGAACTGTTAGTTGAACAGTTTAGCCTGTACAAAATAGGGGTTCTAGAGGAGAGAGGAAGAAAAGTCTTCCCGGGTAAGGCTGGAGGAGGGTATTCAGCTACCGTGAAGAACGGTTTGCTGTCTAGATGCTATCCTGAAGTATCTCGAACAGGGGATACAGGACCATTAAAAATGCACCCAAAAAGGCACCTCCGAAGCAAAGAGTCAATTTGTTTTCAACATGAATTCAAAACATTATTGTTGTGTCACTTGTTGTCTAACAAATTCTTTTATCTTTTTGCAGCAATCTCTCAGACAAAAGACGAAGTTTGCAAAAGGATCGGCTTCGGAGGTGCCGCTCCCTTCGAAGATTCCACAGATCCCTTCACTCCAGACGTTTTTCATTCTTCACCCGGTCCTTAGTAGTGTTTCCCAACAAAGTCAACCTAACCGCTTACCTTTTGAAACGCGCTAAAACAGGCCTATAGGTTCGCCTTTCTAATAGAGGAAGAGTCTAACATTAGATATAAGTATATAACATTAGCCAGATCGTCTGAAGCATGAACAGAATCCCCTTTGTTCCGAAGGCCTAGCGAGTGTTGCGAGTTCCTTTTTTTTTTCAAAGGCGGTCCTTTTCTTTCTCTTTCCCCGGACCGATAACTCGCTTGTTCAGTACTGCTAACTATGTTAGGAGGATGCCGTCCTCTCGGGACTCCTAGTAGCTTCGGTTGTTGAATCTAGTGCAAGTTAGGTTGTGGTTGTATTGGCTGCAAGCGGAACGTAGGCCCTTTAGGTCTCTCTTGACCATGCACTCTCGAGTCATGTAATGTCGTATGTATGATAGAGGTGGTGTGGTGATTGACCTCAATGCTAATGGTGTTCCCCAAGGTTCAAGGAATGAATGAAGCTATGATCGTACCCGGATAGAGATGATGGTCTTCTTCTGATGTCTCCAAGCCGGCCAACATAGAATAGATAGGCGAAGCAGCCAATAGCAGTCTGTTCTCCCCTATCGATAGATAGCAGGGTGCTTCCAAGCTCAAACCATTTGAAACTGAATTGCCACTTTCTTCTTGGTATTGATAGAGTGGTATTCTCCGCCCCTGTCAAATAAAGTAGAGGGAGGGAAGAGAGAATGAAAAAGAGCAAAGGATTTCAAAGTCTAATGGGAGAAGAATGGCTGACACGTTGACTGCCTTCGAGACTAACAGTTAGACTTCTTTCTTTTTATTGCGTTGCGAAAAGAGATCGAAGACGAAGATTTTCTGACGCAGTGCGGGCACTGGATGGAAAAGACAGAGAAGGGAACAACCCACCGGAAGGGCATACCTCAAGGAGCACCAATCTCCCCCGGCAAACATCTATCTGCACGAAGCCGGAGAAAAATAAATATGCTTTGGGAGTGTGAGATAGGCGGACAGGGAGTACGCAGCCGAACAAGCGCAGGGGCTTCCAGCAGTGATAGCTGAACTAACCTGATGGGCCGCCCAAAACCCGGAGCTGACATTTCAATCGGAAATCTACGTCGGATCCCGGCTATCCGAAAAACGCAGACTGAAGCAGAGGATCACAAAAAAAATGCAAGACAACAAGGGGCGAACCAAGCGCTTGCGCGAAGGAATAAGCGAATCAATCAGAATAGAGACAGGGGGGAGAGGCGAAAGAGAGATTTATTTTCGAGCCAGCAAGCAACAACGGCTGAAAAGCCGTTGCGCGCTAGCTTGTAGTTTAGGGGTCACACTAGTAGGGGTGCCCCTTTCGAAAACTTTTTTTTGTTAGTTGGTAAGCGGAACCCTAGTTTTGGAGTTTTCCCCAACCTAATAAAAAAAGGGGCTTACCTTTTTCAGCTGCATCGCACTGCCGCATAAACAATGGATCCGCTGGATGAGCAACCTTCTATCTGGCCTCTGTACCAGTAGTGGAGTGGCTTGCTACTTTCAATCATAAAAGGAAGATTGAGCAAGGCAAGGGAGAAAGAAGTTGTCCCCTCTTCTCTGGTAACCCGCCGCCGGTCATATAGAGCGCTCCGCCCGCCACCGCATATGTAGAAAAAGAAGGAGCGGGGACGGAAGAACAATCATTTGACTTTGGCACATGAGGTGGGGGGTTTGGCTAGGTAACATAATGGAAATGTATCGGACTGCAAATCCTGGAATGACGGTTCGACCCCGTCCTTGGCCTCGGGGAGTGGCGAGCAGCACGGAACTTGAATCTTTCAAATGGCATAAGGGGGCTTTCCTTTGTTAGAAATCCACAGACAACATTCTGGAACTTCCAAACCAAAGAAATGCAAGATGAGAAGGAGCTTTTTTTTTTACGTTACGCTTCAATAGAATGAATTCGGTAAGGGTAGAATACGCCCCATGGTCGATCGAAGGTCCTGTGCCACTTGAACTCAAACGCTATACGCCCCTTCAATCTATCTTTGTCCAGCCAGCTCAACACAAAATGGTCGACCAGGCTGACACAACCAACCGAATTGGTTGAGGAAAAGGAAAGCCCAGCGACCAAGCACACCCGCCCCCAAAAGCGGCGACCGAACAACCGCCAGGTTGTCGAGGACACGTCTGAAGAGGAGGCCGGCGCCCTCTAAGTTGACCACCCTACCCACTAATGGACTATGAGGGGGCAGGCGAACGGGAACCGACCGAGAACCCGAACCACTTGACTGACTGACCCCTTCATACTCGATTCATTAGGGTCGGGGATGGATGGACCCAATCAGAAGTGCAAATCGCGCAAGCGAAGCCGGGAAAGGGGCCGCAGCGCAACGACTAGGACTCGTGTCGGAGGAGTTTTGAGCGTGAGCTACCACTCATGCAGCGACAAGGACCCGCAACTCTCGAAGGGCCCACCAACCGCCCGAATCACTGTAGCAAACCCTCCCTTTACTCAATGGATAGCGCTTATCCTCTTTCAATCAACAAAATGAGAAATGGGGAGAAAAGAAAGAGAGAAAGAGGTCTTTATTGAAGAGGCTTTGCACCAGAAATAGGACTAATGAAGATCCGGGTCTGGGCTTTCAAAAAGATGAAGATGCAAAGGGTAAAGAGAAAGTCTTTTGAACAACCAACCTGACATAAAGATTCTAGCTCGCCCACTTAGAGCAGATGGAGATTCTCGGACGGGGAAAAGCGGCACTCGACATCTATTAAACAACACCAAGAACAAAACCATACCATGCCCTCGGGAGAAACTAGTGATGATTGCCATGAATGCTGCCCTTGAGGACGTGTACAAGAAGGTCTTTGCCGATTCCTATCAACATGGTGCGCCTCTCAGTAAAGGGGCCTGAAAAGGCCGTGGAGACTTTGACCGAATGAATAGGAATAGGAATCAATTGATAGAGATTTTTGTTGAGGAAGAGAATCCAATCCAGGATGAATGCTTTTTTCGTTCGCTATGTGCTGACTGGATGCGTACTCGCGTGATCGATGGATGGAGGGGGGCCCTCCAACTCAAGCACGAAATCAATGTTGAGTCAACAATCATCGAGAGGGCACCACCAAGCGAGATCGAGACCAGCCCCTTGTATAGGTTGGGGTTCCAAACCTGCCCTTCTTCAAATATCCCAGAAAGGTAGGGGCTTCAATGACTAACAAGCGAGAAAGGTGATTTTGAGAAAGAAGGAGGGCGCGCTAGCTGCAATCAAAGGTTTGCGCTAACGAGCAAGAAAAGGCCCCTCCCCTGACTATAGATAGGGCGCTAGCAACCTCAAGTTGTTAGGGATTTTTCAGCTTGATCGGAATCGAATCTATGATTGAATAGCAGAAGTGCTACTTAGTAGTAGAAACTCGGAGAGACAGACGGAGAGGGGACTCTATCATACCAGCTAACTCCTAGGATGACGAGTAGGCCCCTTGTTTTTGCAGGAATAGTTCCAGCCTTTGTTGCCCCTCGGTAGAAGTGAGTCTACTTAGCGAACTGGCAGGACGCGGAGATCGATTGATCAATATGAATCTCAAGAGTGGATGGTTGACCGCCGCCCCCTTGTCCTGGAGGCTCTCCGGCCGGGGAGGGGCTTGCTCTCGTAACCAACTCTCCCGGTGTATGTGAAAAAGAAAGAGTGACGAACCTTTGTTCGGTCATAGGTTGGTCTAAAGAACGAGAGTCGGCTTCCTTAAGTCCCTTGTTCCTCAGTAGCTCAGTGGTAGAGCGGTCGGCTGTTAACTGACTGGTCGTAGGTTCAAATCCTACTTGGGGAGAATTGTTAGTTATCGCTTTTCTGACCTAGCAACCCCTGTCCTTCTCCTTAGTTTCTAAATTAGCAGAATCGTGGGACATCAAAAGTGGGAAGTTGATTCTTGGTTTTTATTCCTCACTCTCGTATAGGTGAACTTGGTTCGTTCAATTCTTAGGGGGAAGAAGGATCCACTGGGAATGAATGGGAAGACTGGAGTAGTATCTTCATTAGCCGGAAGGAATTTCTCTCTACTAGCGTCATTCGAAGAAGGAACAAGAAAAGGCTTACTGTTTAGGTAGGATAGATGGATGTAATCCAATGGCTAAAGCTCCGCCAGCTTCTTGTAGACTGAACTCTCGTCTCTTTAGGCTCCGAGTTGTTTTTAGGTGGGATGGTAGAATTTTTCTTCGCCACTAGCGGCAACGAAGTTCTTGGTAATTAAAAAGGGGGAAAGCTTGCTTGCTGTAGCCCTATTTTAGTAGACTAGGCTGGGGAAGCGTAAGCTATTGTTGTAGGCTCGAGAAGGGTAGGCTGGGGAAGGCCGACGACTACATGAGGGGGAAGCTGTCTACGAAGCTTTACCCCTTGCTTTACAGAGATTGTTATAAACTGACTAAATGACTAGATTCTCTCGGAACGCTAGCTAAGCTAATAAATAGTATTAGTTCTCTTCAATCAAGTTGCTTTTTTTTGATTGATTCAGGGCGGCGCCCTCCTTCTGAGAACCCATTGAGGGGGCCTCGGCCCGGGAAGGGGAGAGTGGCCGAGTGGTCAAAAGCGACAGACTGTAAATCTGTTGAAGTTTTTCTACGTAGGTTCGAATCCTGCCTCTCCCACTTGTTTGTTGTAGACTTCAGAGAAGAGAAAGGAGGCATTCGTCAGCGTAGGAAGGCCAACCGAGCAAAGCTCTTTTTGTTTTGGCCATGCCATGAAGTTAAATTCTATCGTATGTTAGTTAGATAGGTTGGCGAACTACTACGATCTATAGATTCCCCATCTATATCCAATCCCAACGAGAATAGAAGCGAGTCGCTTCCGGCTTGGCTTGTAGTCAACGTCCTTTAGCAACTGTAGTGGTCGGCCTTCCTACACGCACGCGCCCGCCAGAATGCCTCCTTGGTTCTGGACGAAGCCAAGCTGATACATACGATAGGCGGAGGAAAGACCGCCCATTTCATAGCGCCTGGGAAAGGCAAGTTTGATCGAGGATTGGAGAGGAGAGGTGGAAGAAAAGGCTCGGGATGGATTTAGGAGTCTTTGTGCGAGCCGTATGCGGTGAGAGTCGCACGTACGGTCAAGAGGGGGGTTCGCGTCTATACGTGGAGTGTGGTGGTTGGGCCTACCCACCCTATTTGTTCCATGATCTATGGGTCTACTGGAGCTACCCACTTCGATCAATTAGCCAAGATTTTGACCGGATACGAAATCACTGGTGCTCGATCTAGTGGTATTTTTATGGGGATTCTATCTATCGCTGTAGGATTCCTATTCAAGATTACTGCAGTTCCTTTTCGGGCGGCTGTAGGACGGACGGCCGCCTATAGGTGGTAGGGTAGGGTGGGTGGTACCGCTCAGATTGCGGCCAATCTTCCTAACCGCGCGCGGGGCCGGGCTTAGAGCGCGTGAAACTCATCACTAACTCGTAAGGGCGTTGAGACCATAGCATGTTACACGAAAGCCCAGCTTTCTCTGTAGTGTTGTCACACAGCTGCCCGCCTAGAAGAGCCACTCGCTCTGTAGTGTTGTCACACAAGATAAGCACGCCGCCCGCCTGCTGGCCGGGCGAATCGAAGTTCTCTTCCGGTCAACTGTCCACTCAGTCAAGTGCAAAAAACACAGTAGAATCACGCAAGGCACGCTGCTGGTGTGCTTCCTGCCCACGAGGAAAGAAAGAAGAGCAACAAGGTTCAGTTCTGATTTGACTGTTTGCAGCATGGGAGCGGATTACCCAAAAAATCCCTGGGAACAAAAAAATGAAAAAAAAAAGATATCTCGGTAACGAAAACGTTAGGGGGCTGTATTGGCGAGATCCAACGGTGAACAGCTGCCAAAAAGAAAGACCGCCTGGAAGTCCGAGGACCTTTAATACCGTAACCTACCCCCGAACCAGCAGCCTTCGCGCCAAGCAAGACCGCCCTTGTCCCTTTCATTTCTCCATTCCGCCTCCCTCTTTGCTTTGTGCTAATAGAGTCTAAGGCAAAGCAAAACTGGTTCGTATGCCTACTTGACGATTGGATTCACTCAGCGTCACTCCTTTGATTATGTCGTGACGCTTTGGTTACCGGCGAACGCTTCGAAAGGCGCTCCTCTCGAGTTTCCGGCTCTTTCCTAGAGTGAAGTTGCCTTTCAAAGCCCTACCAAACGAAAGAAGTCACTATCAAAAAGCTCGCCCTACTGAAGTACCAAAGGTGCGTTCCGCCCGGTGACTAAGAAAGAAATGGGTTTGCGCTTGAATGGAAGTGATGAGGTCGCAAAGAGGGAAGTCGGGCTCCTATTGACTAAAGGTTGGTTCTTCGCTTTCCTTTAGAATGAAAGTAGCTATGAAGCCCCTACTACAACCTTTGGTTGATTCAAAAACTGCCCCCCCAAAAAAAAGAGATATCGTTCATCTATCTCTTCTCTCTCTATCATGGATTCTATCTATGAACCAAGTCAAAAGACTTCGTTTTTGGGTTCCCCGAAGCCCCGAATGGATTAGATCCTTTCTGCCAACGAAATGAACGCGGAGCCCGTTCCGAATGCTTCTCCGATCCGCAAGTTCTCGCGAAGAGAATAAGATGCTGCTCTCACTCCTTCTGTCTTTTTTCGCTTTGCTAATCTTCCCCTCTAAGGCGGGCCGGGCTGCGGCGGGCGCGGGAGGAAGAAACCTAAGAGAAGAGCGTCTTTCTTAGGTCCTTTTTTTTCAGTGCAACACAGGAAAGCGCCCTCTTTTTGTCATCCCTGCAGCTTTCCAGATTTTGTATTGGACGCTAGGCGTAGCTAGGACCTTCAAATCATGTTTGAGCCTCTGTTCAAACCAAACAAACCCACCCCTATTTGAAGTTGGCTGGAAAGAATGCCCGACAAGTTCTGAGTTGGTTTCGAACCCCAACCAAACAAGGGCTCGACGAAGGGAGGGGGCTGCGGCGGGGGAAGGATAAGCCTTTCGGAGATCAAGATTGGATTTTTTTTTTCATTGAAAACGAAGAAGGCTGAGGATGGCCTACGGTGCGTGTTATCTGAAGGGAACACGCTTTTTCGACCGCGGTCGTATGATTGCCGGGCCCTCTCCTCGTTCCGCCCGCTGGCTGCTATCCCAATAGGCCAGCGGGCTTTGCCTGCCCTTTCTAATCATGAATTCCGGCTCGGCCCGGGAAAGCGGCGGCAACAAAAGAAAGGAAGGGGTCCATGTAGCTGCTGCGCCCGCCCCCTTCAACGTCAATGGGGCAGCTGGTTCGGCATCTACTAAAAAAGAGAGAATCCACTTCAGATAACCACGCCTCTCCTAGGCAGCGTGTGGAATGGCCGAGAGCGGACCTTTTTGGATATATAATCCAAGTCGAGAGTGGAGTTACGGGAACAGCCGTCTGATGGAAAACGACTTTCACGTTCGGTTCAGAGAGCACTTTTTTCGTTGAGAAGTCCTCGTTCCCTTTCGTGTGAATTCCCCAGCGGCGAATTCAAAACTTGTGGGACCATATCTAGTCCATCTCTCGAGCCCCGAAGAAAAACCCCTCCCCTTCGGACTCCATATCTCTTTTGACTCGTTATATGTGGGCACCTGATATCTATGAGGGTTCACCCACCACGGTTACAGCATTCCTTTCTATTGCGCCTAAAATATCTATTTCTGCTAATATTTCACGTGTTTCTATTTATGGTTCCTATGGAGCAACATTGCAACAAATCTTCTTTTTCTGCAGCATTGCTTCTATGATCTTAGGAGCACTGGCCGCCATGGCCCAAACGAAAGTCAAAAGACCTCTAGCTCATAGTTCAATTGGACATGTAGGTTATATTCGTACAGGTTTATCATGTGGAACCATAGAAGGAATTCAATCACTACTAATTGGTCTCTTTATTTATGCATTAATGACGATAGATGCATTCGCAATAGTTTCAGCATTACGGCAAACCCGTATCAAATATATAGCAGATTTTGGCGCTCTAGCCAAAACGAATCCTATCTCGGCTATTACCTTCTCCATTACTATGTTCTCATACGCAGGAATACCCCCGTTAGCCGGCTTTTGTAGCAAATTCTATTTGTTTTTCGCCGCTTTGGGTTGTGGGGCTTACTTCCTAGCCCCAGTGGGAGTAGTGACTAGCGTTATAGGTTGTTGGGCGGCCGGAAGGTTGCCACGAGTAAAGTCAGTTTGGGGGACCGAAGGCAGTTCTCCGTGCACCGGACACGTAGC